CTTCACGCATTCCGATATAAAGGATTAATCAATCAAATAATAGATAGTAAATGGGTCGGTTTGCAAATAAATGAATTACTTGTCGTAGAATATTATTCTCGTCAGACTTAAACCTAACAAAAATAACAAACCAAGGGTTCGGTTCGTACAAATCTTCCCTTTCACTTAAGTTAAGTAAAGGGACACAAGGTAAGGAATTTGATCCGGAGATTCTTATTTTTCTCCCATTCATGTATCGTAGATCAGTAGGGAGATCTTTATCCCCTGCCCGCTCGGCCTTTGCCGTATTTCCCGTATCCCAGAAATTGAGAATTGAGAATCTATCTCAAAGAAAGGTCTGAAGCATTGGTGAATTGGGTGAAGGTACGGAAAGAGAGGGATTCGAACCCTCGGTAAACAAAAGCCTACATAGCAGTTCCAATGCTACGCCTTGAACCACTCGGCCATCTCTCCTACACAATGATTATGACGAAGAATCCGAGCGAATTGCGAGTTGTTCATATTCGATTGTTAGATGGGTACAGACAATCGAATCCATTCTAGCTATAAAAAAAGAAAACCTTTCATCAAAGAAAGAATTTTTTCTTCGAGTCAGAGAGCTGGTAGAAAAAGATAATATAATTTTTTTTTGAAAAACTGTTAAAAACAATAAAGATATATATCTTGTTTGCCAAGACGGCGACGGCGCTCCTATTTTTTTTCTGATATTTTTACCGGATTCAATCAATGAATTGGAACGAATTAACTGATCGGTCTATTTTGTTAGACTGTGGTTAATGGATACCTTTAGATCATAATTCTGTTTAAATTCGAATTTGATTTCCACAAGAATTCGAAAATTTCTTTCCAGTTTTAGATTGCTTAACAATAACCCCTTAACCCGTAAATCTATTACAAATTCATAAATCATCCCAGGGATTTTTAGATTTGATTGTATAGTATAGAAGCATATCCCCGCTATGCACAAAACACAAAATGAAGGGTTATTCGATTTTCATCATAGAGGGATTATTCGATGATTTTTCTTCTTTGGATTCTAATTTCAGAAAAACTTCTGGAATTCTCCTAATCCGTAGGAAAAATTCTTTGATTCTTCTACTTTGACCAAATCCAAATCGGAATAGTTCCTTTCATTCTTATACTCCTACATTACTCCTACATTTGGATGAAATCGAATCGGATTCAAATATTTCTTATTTTTTATCGACTCTTGCCAAAAAGAAAAATTTGGAGTGGAAGGTTATATCTTTTTTTTATGAGTCCGCTTTTATGTTATTTCGTACTGTACAATTCCTTTGCTTGTGGGATCATTTTCTCACGAGAGGTAATGAAAAGAATTCTAGAATGGATTTCTACCTATGCCTAGATCGCGGATAAATGGAAATTTTATTGATAAGACCTTTTCAATTGTAGCCAATATCTTATTACGAATAATTCCGACAACTTCAGGAGAAAAAGAGGCATTTACCTATTACAGAGATGGTGTGATTTGATTATTTTTTTATTTACCGCTTTCGGTCTTAGGACAAAGACAGATGATTCGGGATAGAAAAGAATGAAAAAGATTATTGAAAAAATCTACGCTTGTTGAAGGTGAAGTTGATATATAAAACAATTCCTTCTGTCGTGTATCCCCGATTAATGCAGCCTCAGATGCTTCAAATTGTCGATTCGAGTATTGAGCGAAAGGTTACACCTATGGGTTCTTTATTACAAGCCAACCCGACTATACTAGACTAGTACCAATAGGCCGCATAGGGGAAGAGGCGCTACGCCCAGGAATCAACAACACGAAAACTTTGTTAAAAATACCCCTTTTCCTTATCGGGATCGGGATTAAGAAGAATGGTTGGGATAACAAACATCCATCTCGTTCGTACTTTGGATACCCTTAGAACCATCGAAGACTGTTGAAGTGATTAATTCCTGGAAATTAGGGGGCGTTGAGAACAAAGAAATTGTTGGAGTTTGCATTTTTATCTAGTACCAGTATCAACACGCGTGATGTTAAGAAAAGACCTTTTGCAGAAAGGTTGGCTAGAGATTTCTTGTAAAAACATTAGCCCCACTCAGTTCATAATGAGAATATTTCAATCTTTTTTGATTCCATGTATTATTTTCATTATGCACCTAAGGGAGGAGCCGTATGAGATGAAAATCTCATGTACGTTTCTGGAACGGAGAATTCTTTGAATCGAATGACGACCGTAACGGATGTCAGCGCAATCCGAAGGAAATTATGCGGAAGCTTTACAGAATTATTATGAAGCTATGCGACTAGAAATTGATCCCTATGATCGAAGCTATATACTCTATAACATAGGCCTTATCCATACAAGTAACGGAGAACATACAAAAGCTTTAGAATATTATTTTCGGGCACTAGAGCGAAACCCGTTCTTACCCCAAGCCTTTAATAATATGGCTGTGATCTGTCATTACGTGCGACTATCTCTACTATAGAAAAAAAGGGGAAGAAAGAGCAAATATACTAATAAAT